GCTATCGTAGCTTAAGTAAAGCATAACACTGAAGATGTTAAGATGGGCCCTAGAAAGCCCCGAAAGCACAAAGGCTTGGTCCTGACTTTTCTATCAACTCTAACCTAACTTACACATGCAAGTATCCGCACCCCCGTGAGAATGCCCCACAGTTTCCTCACCAAGGAAACAAGGAGCCGGTATCAGGCACAATTAATATTAGCCCAAGACACCTTGCTTAGCCACACCCTCAAGGGACCTCAGCAGTGATAAACATTAAGCCATAAGTGAAAACTTGACTTAGCCAAGGTTAAGAGGGCCGGTAAAACTCGTGCCAGCCACCGCGGTTATACGAGAGGCCCAAGCTGATAGACACCGGCGTAAAGCGTGGTTAGGAGTATTAATCTGATTAAAGCCGAATGCTTTCAAAGCTGTTATACGCATACGAGAGCTAGAAGCACAACAACGAAGGTGGCTTTACAATTTCTGAACCCACGAAAGCTAAGGCACAAACTGGGATTAGATACCCCACTATGCCTAGCCCTAAACATTGATAGTTAATTACATTTCTATCCGCCTGGGAACTACGAGCATAAGCTTAAAACCCAAAGGACTTGGCGGTGCTTTAGATCCACCTAGAGGAGCCTGTTCTAGAACCGATAACCCCCGTTAAACCTCACCTTTTCTTGTTCAACCCGCCTATATACCACCGTCGTCAGCTTATCCTGTGAAGGACTATTAATAAGCAAAATTGGCACAGCCCAAAACGTCAGGTCGAGGTGTAGCGTACGAAAAGGGAAGAAATGGGCTACATTCTCTATGCTAGAGAACACGAATGATAAACTGAAAGACGTATCTGAAGGAGGATTTAGTAGTAAGAAGGAAATAGAGTGTCCCTCTGAAACTGGCCCTGAAGCGCGCACACACCGCCCGTCACTCTCCCCAAGCTCCTTACATATCTTTAAATAAAACCTTTAAACTGCAAAGGGGAGGCAAGTCGTAACATGGTAAGTGTACTGGAAAGTGCACTTGGATAAATCAGGGCATAGCTAAGAAAGAAAAGCATCTCCCTTACACTGAGAAGTCATCCGTGCAAGTCGGATTGTCCTGAAGCCCAATAGCTAGCCTAAACAACCAAAAACAACAACCAAACATTAATAAACCCTAAGACACCCATTAAAATAAACAAACCATTTTTCCTCTTTAGTATAGGAGATAGAAAAAGATATTTGAGCGATAGAAAAAGTACCGCAAGGGAATGCTGAAAGAGAAATGAAACAACCCAGTGAAGCCATATAAAGCAGAGATTTTACCTCGTACCTTTTGCATCATGATTTAGCTAGTAAACCCTAAGCGAAAAGAATTTTAGTTTAGTTTCCCGAAACTAAGTGAGCTACTCCAAGACAGCCTATTAATAGGGCGCACCCATCTCTGTGGCAAAAGAGTGGGAAGAGCTTCGAGTAGAGGTGACAGACCTACCGAACTTAGTTATAGCTGGTTGCCTGAGAATTGGATAGAAGTTCAGCCCTCTGCCTTCTTTAGTCAAACGAAGTAATACCCAACCGACCAAAAGAATGCAAAGGAGTTAGTTGGAGGAGGTACAGCTCCTCTAACACAAGATACAACTTTACCAGGTGGATTAAGATCATAATAAATCAAGGCATCGTGTTTTGGTGGGCCTAAAAGCAGCCACCCTGATAGAAAGCGTTAAAGCTCAGACACGAAATTCCCCACTAATCCTGATAACACCTCTGAATCCCCTAATAGTACCAGGCCATCCTATGCACCCATAGGACTGATTATGCTAATATGAGTAATAAGAAAGAAAAGACTTTCTCCAAGCACAGGTGTACATCGGAACGAACCCCCACCGAAAATTAAAGGTCCCAACCACAGAGGGCATTGAAAACATTTTAGATCCCAAGAAAAACACTCAACTATTTACCTTTAACCCCACACTGGCGTGCCCATTAAGGAAAAACTAAAAGAGAAAGAAGGAACTCGGCAAACACAAGCCTCGCCTGTTTACCAAAAACATCGCCTCTTGCATTCAATATATAAGAGGTCCCGCCTGCCCTGTGACTCTAAGTTTAACGGCCGCGGTATCTTAACCGTGCGAAGGTAGCGCAATCACTTGTCTCTTAAATGGGGACCCGTATGAATGGCATAACGAGGGCTTAACTGTCTCCTTTCTCAAGTTAATGAAATTGACCTCCCCGTGCAGAGGCGGGGATATAGACATAAGACGAGAAGACCCTATGGAGCTTTAGGCACTAAAACTGATCATGTAAAAAACCTCTTATAAAAGAATATAACTTTGTGAAAGCAGTTTAATTGCCTTTGGTTGGGGCGACCGCGGGGAAACAAAAAACCCCCATGTGGACTGGGGCCACTAGGCCCTAGAAATAAGAGCTCCCGCTCTAACTAGCAGAAATTCTGACCTTACTGATCCGGCCGTGGCCGATCAACGAACCGAGTTACCCTAGGGATAACAGCGCAATCCCCTTATAGAGCCCATATCGACAAGGGGGTTTACGACCTCGATGTTGGATCAGGATATCCTAATGGTGCAGCCGCTATTAAGGGTTCGTTTGTTCAACGATTAAAATCCTACGTGATCTGAGTTCAGACCGGAGTAATCCAGGTCGGTTTCTATCTATGATGTAATTTATTTCAGTACGAAAGGACCAAAAAAATGAGGCCCCTGTTTTCGACAAGCCTCCCCCTCACTTACTGACCTCTACTCAAGTAAATAAGAGGGTACAACCCCCAGCCGTAGAGCATGGCATATTAAAGTGGCAGAGCCCGGACATTGCAAAAGGCCTAAGCCCTTTCCACAGAGGTTCAAGTCCTCTCTTTAATTATGCTCTCCACACTAATTACCCACATTATTAACCCCCTGGCCTTTATTGTTCCTGTCCTCCTAGCCGTCGCTTTCCTCACCCTACTTGAGCGAAAGGTGCTCGGCTATATGCAGCTCCGAAAAGGCCCTAACATCGTGGGGCCTTACGGCCTTCTTCAGCCAATCGCAGATGGTGTTAAACTTTTTATTAAAGAACCAGTACGACCATCAACTGCCTCCCCAGTACTATTCCTTCTCACCCCCATACTCGCACTCACCCTTGCCCTTACCCTCTGAGCCCCAATTCCCATGCCTTACCCAGTACTAGACTTAAACCTAACCATCTTGTTCGTCCTCGCACTCTCCAGCCTGGCGGTTTATTCAATTTTAGGGTCAGGCTGAGCATCCAATTCAAAATATGCACTAATTGGGGCACTACGAGCCGTGGCCCAAACAATTTCTTATGAGGTAAGCCTCGGGCTAATCCTCCTCTGCATGGTTATTTTAACCGGAGGCTTTACGCTGCAAACATTTAATGTAGCCCAAGAAAACATTTGACTCGTCGTCCCTGCCTGACCTATAGCAGCCATGTGGTATATTTCAACCCTTGCAGAGACCAACCGAGCCCCCTTTGACCTGACAGAAGGGGAGTCAGAACTAGTCTCAGGCTTCAACGTGGAGTACGCGGGGGGACCTTTTGCCCTCTTTTTCCTGGCCGAGTACGCTAACATCCTCCTTATGAACACCCTTTCAACTCTTTTATTCCTGGGCGCCTCCCACATCCCAGCAATCCCAGAACTAACTTCAATCAACTTAATGACAAAGGCAGCCCTTCTGTCAGTTCTCTTCTTATGAGTCCGCGCCTCCTACCCCCGGTTCCGATATGACCAGCTGATACATCTTGTCTGAAAAAATTTCTTGCCGCTAACCCTAGCCCTAGTTATCTGACACCTGGCGCTCCCAATTTCCTTCGCAGGCCTTCCCCCCCAGCTGTAACTCGGGAGTTGTGCCTGAAGTTTAAGGGCCACTTTGATAGAGTGTAATACGGGGGTTAAAGTCCCCCCAACTCCTTAGAAAGAAGGGGTTCGAACCCTACCCGGAGAGATCAAAACTCTCTGTGCTTCCACTACACCACTTACTAGTAAAGTCAGCTAAAAAAGCTTTTGGGCCCATACCCCAAACATGTTGGTTAAAGTCCTTCCTTTGCTAATGAACCCTTACATCTTAACTACCCTATTATTAAGCTTAGGTTTAGGTACTACTCTCACATTCATGAGCTCACACTGACTCCTTGCCTGGATAGGCCTTGAGATCAACACTCTTGCGATCATTCCCCTCATAGCCCAACACCACCACCCCCGAGCCATCGAAGCCACAACCAAATACTTCCTAGCCCAAGCTACTGCTGCCGCCACACTCATGTTTGCAGCTGTGACTAATGCCTGAATAGAAGGACAATGGGACATCAGCCAGATATCTCACCCCCTTCCAAACGCAATCATTACCATTGCTTTAGCCCTAAAAATTGGTCTCGCCCCCCTACACACCTGAATGCCAGAAGTACTTCAAGGATTAAGCCTCACCACCGGGCTACTAATGTCTACGTGACAAAAACTAGCCCCTTTCGCCCTTCTCCTTCAGATACAGCCAGCTAACCCAAATCTCCTTATCTTTTTAGGTCTCACCTCTACCCTAGTTGGCGGCTGAGGGGGTCTCAATCAGACACAACTCCGAAAAATTCTAGCATACTCCTCCATCGCCCACCTTGGATGGATAATCTTAGTCCTTCAATTTGCCCCATCCCTTACGTTCCTGGCCTTAATTACGTACTTTGTTATAACCGCCGCCGCTTTCCTAGCATTTAAACTTAGCAACTCGACCAGCATTAATTCTCTAGCCTTTTCATGGGCCAAAACCCCAACATTAGCAGCAATAATTTCCTTAATACTCCTTTCCCTTGGGGGCCTCCCTCCCCTCACCGGCTTCATACCTAAATGAATGATTATTCTAGAGCTCTCAAAGCAAGGGCTTGCTATCACCGCAACCCTAGCTGCATTAAGCGCCCTCCTAAGTCTATACTTTTATCTCCGCGTTACTTATGCAGCAGCCCTGACTATGTTTCCCAACACAACAACTGCCACAACCCCTTGGCGGACTCAGTCAACTCAGATAACACTTCCTTTGGCTCTCGCCTCAGTGATGGCAATCTGCCTCCTCCCCCTGGCACCAGGAATTCTTGCAATACTCACCCTCTAGAGACTTAGGCTAATCTAGACCTAGGGCCTTCAAAGCCCTCAGTGGGAGTGAAAATCTCTCAGCCTCTGTAAGACTTGCGGGACACTACCCCACATCTCCTGTATGCAAAACAGGTACTTTAATTAAGCTAAAGCCTTCCTAGACAGGCAGGCCTCGATCCTACAAAATCTTAGTTAACAGCTAAGCGCTCAAACCAGCGAGCATCCGTCTACTTTCTCCCGCCTAGCAATAGCAGACAATAGGCGGGAGAAAGCCCCGGCAGGGGACTAACCTGCTTCTTTAGATTTGCAATCTAATATGTAAAACACCTCAGAGCTGGTACGAAGAGGACTTGAACCTCTGTACATGGGGCTACAATCCACCGCTTAACCCTCAGCCATCATACCCGTGGCAACTACCCGTTGACTCTTTTCAACCAATCACAAAGACATCGGCACCCTTTACATGATTTTTGGTGCCTGAGCTGGAATAGTGGGTACCGCTTTAAGCCTACTAATTCGAGCAGAACTAAGCCAACCCGGCGCTCTCCTTGGGGACGACCAAATTTATAACGTAATTGTAACAGCTCACGCTTTCGTAATGATTTTCTTTATAGTAATGCCAATTATGATCGGAGGTTTCGGAAACTGACTTATCCCCCTAATGATCGGTGCCCCTGATATGGCATTCCCCCGAATGAATAACATGAGCTTCTGATTACTCCCTCCCTCTTTCCTTCTCCTCCTTGCTTCTTCAGGGGTTGAAGCTGGGGCCGGGACCGGATGGACTGTTTATCCCCCCTTGTCAGGAAACCTTGCTCACGCCGGGGCATCCGTAGACTTAACAATCTTCTCACTCCACTTAGCAGGGATCTCTTCGATTCTTGGTGCAATTAACTTCATCACAACTATCATCAACATGAAACCTCCTGCTATTTCCCAATACCAAACACCTTTGTTTGTCTGAGCCGTCCTAATTACAGCCGTGCTTCTCCTTCTCTCCCTGCCTGTGCTTGCTGCTGGAATCACAATGCTCCTGACTGACCGTAATCTGAACACTACCTTCTTCGACCCAGCCGGCGGAGGAGACCCAATCCTGTACCAACACTTATTCTGATTCTTCGGGCACCCTGAAGTCTACATTTTAATTCTCCCTGGGTTCGGAATGATCTCACATATTGTAGCTTACTACTCAGGTAAAAAAGAACCTTTCGGCTACATGGGTATGGTGTGGGCAATGATGGCCATCGGCCTACTCGGGTTTATCGTATGAGCTCACCACATGTTTACGGTGGGGATGGACGTCGATACACGAGCATACTTTACTTCCGCCACTATAATTATCGCCATCCCAACAGGTGTAAAAGTCTTTAGCTGACTGGCCACCCTCCACGGAGGAGCAATCAAATGAGAAACTCCTCTACTTTGAGCCCTCGGCTTCATTTTCTTATTCACAGTAGGAGGACTAACAGGGATTGTTTTAGCCAACTCTTCTCTTGACATTGTTCTTCACGACACATACTACGTAGTCGCCCACTTCCACTACGTATTATCGATGGGTGCTGTCTTCGCCATTGTAGCTGCATTTGTGCACTGATTCCCACTATTTTCAGGCTACACCCTTCACGACACCTGAACGAAAATTCACTTTGGAGTAATGTTCGCAGGGGTAAATCTAACATTCTTCCCGCAACACTTCCTTGGCCTTGCAGGTATGCCTCGACGATACTCAGACTACCCCGATGCCTACACCCTCTGAAATACAGTGTCCTCTATCGGCTCTCTCATCTCCCTTGTTGCTGTTATTATGTTCCTTTTCATTATTTGAGAGGCATTTGCAGCTAAACGAGAAGTTCTATCGGTAGAGCTGGCTTCAACAAATGTTGAATGACTTCACGGCTGCCCTCCTCCTTACCACACATTTGAAGAGCCCGCTTTCGTCCAAGTCCAAGAAAACTAATACGAGAAAGGAGGGAATTGAACCCCCATAAATTGGTTTCAAGCCAAACACATAACCACTCTGCCACTTTCTTCATAAGATACTAGTAAAATAGCTATTACACTGCTTTGTCAAGGCAGAATTGTGGGCTAAAGTCCCGCGTATCTTGCCAATAATGGCCCATCCTTCACAATTAGGACTTCAAGATGCAGCCTCACCTGTTATAGAGGAACTCCTTCACTTTCATGACCACGCCTTAATAATTGTGTTCTTAATTAGCACTCTAGTTCTATACATTATTGTTGCCATAGTGTCAACTAAGCTTACAAACAAGTACATTTTAGACTCTCAAGAAATTGAGATTATCTGAACAGTTCTTCCAGCTATTATTCTTATTTTAATTGCTCTCCCCTCCCTCCGAATTCTTTACCTAATGGACGAAATTAATGACCCCCATCTTACCATCAAAGCAATGGGACACCAATGATATTGAAGCTATGAATACACCGATTACGAAGACCTAGGGTTCGACTCATATATAGTCCCCACACAAGACCTAGCCCCTGGACACTTCCGCCTATTAGAAGCAGACCATCGAATAGTAGTGCCCGTTGAATCCCCAGTACGGGTTCTAGTCTCCGCCGAAGACGTACTTCATTCTTGAGCAGTCCCTGCTCTCGGAGTAAAAATGGATGCAGTCCCAGGACGTCTAAATCAAACAGCCTTTATTACATCCCGCCCAGGAATTTTCTATGGACAATGCTCAGAAATTTGCGGAGCAAACCACAGCTTCATGCCTATCGTCGTTGAATCCGTTCCCTTAGAACATTTTGAAACCTGATCCCTAGCAATACTTGAAGACGCCTCACTAAGAAGCTAAATCGGGCCCTAGCGTTAGCCTTTTAAGCTAAAGATTGGTGATTCCCAACCACCCTTAGTGACATGCCCCAATTAAATCCTGCACCTTGGTTTGCTATTTTACTCTTCTCTTGATTTGTTCTCCTAGTCGTAATTCCCCCTAAAGTTATAGCCCACACATTCCCAAATGAGCCCACCACCCAAAGCACAGAAAAACCAAAAACAGAATCCTGAAACTGACCATGACACTTAGCTTCTTCGACCAATTCATAAGCCCTGTTCTCCTAGGTATTCCCTTAGTTGCCCTTGCCCTCCTGCTTCCCTGACTTTTATTCCCAACACCCACAACCCGCTGAATGACCAGTCGGCTTTTAACCCTCCAAAGCTGATTTATTAGCCGATTTACAAATCAACTTCTCATGCCTATCAACTTTGGAGGCCACAAATGAGCCCTAATTTTTATGTCGCTAATACTATTTCTTATCACCCTTAACATGCTAGGCCTCCTCCCATACACCTTTACACCAACAACCCAGTTGTCACTAAATATGGGCCTTGCCGTCCCTCTTTGACTTGCTACAGTCATCATTGGGCTCCGGAACCAACCAACTATCGCTCTCGGACACCTACTGCCTGAAGGCACCCCAACCCCTCTGATTCCAGTACTAATTATTATCGAAACTCTTAGCCTGTTCATCCGTCCCCTTGCCCTCGGAGTACGACTGACTGCTAATTTAACAGCCGGCCACTTATTAATTCAACTCATTGCCACAGCAGCCTATGTCCTCTTGCCCCTAATGCCTGCAGTAGCCATCGCTACCTCAACCGTTTTATTTTTACTCACACTTCTAGAAGTTGCCGTCGCAATAATCCAAGCTTACGTCTTTGTTCTTCTGTTAAGCCTATACCTACAAGAAAACGTCTAATGGCCCATCAAGCACACGCATACCATATGGTCGACCCTAGTCCCTGGCCCCTAACAGGAGCCGCTGCCGCTTTGTTAATAACATCCGGCTTAGCAATTTGATTCCACTATAGTTCAACAGTCTTAATAGCCCTCGGCACTGTTCTTCTTCTCCTCACAATGTACCAGTGATGGCGAGATATTGTCCGAGAAGGAACATTTCAAGGACACCACACAGCCCTAGTCCAAAAAGGCTTGCGCTATGGGATGATCCTATTTATTACATCAGAAGTATTCTTTTTTCTTGGCTTTTTCTGAGCCTTCTACCACGCAAGCCTCGCTCCGACCCCTGAACTAGGGGGCTGCTGACCACCCACGGGAGTTACAACGCTGGACCCCTTTGAAGTCCCCCTCCTAAACACAGCGGTTCTGTTAGCCTCTGGAGTCACAGTAACATGAGCTCACCACAGTATTATGGAAGGAGAACGCAAACAAGCCATCCAATCCCTTCTTTTAACTATTCTTCTTGGCTTCTACTTTACATTCCTCCAAGGCCTGGAATACTACGAAGCCCCTTTCACAATCGCAGACGGAGTATACGGTTCAACCTTCTTTGTTGCCACAGGCTTCCACGGCCTACATGTAATTATTGGCTCAACATTCCTGGCCATTTGCCTTATGCGCCAAGCCCAGCACCACTTCACATCTGACCATCACTTTGGGTTTGAAGCTGCTGCATGATACTGACACTTCGTCGATGTAGTCTGACTCTTCCTGTACATCTCAATTTATTGATGAGGCTCATAATCTTTCTAGTACTAAAGTTAGTATAAGTGACTTCCAATTACATGGTCTTGGTTAAAATCCAAGGAAAGATAATGAATCTAATCACAACTATTGCACTAATCGCCATTGCCTTATCAACGGTCTTAGCCACCGTCTCATTTTGACTCCCTTTGATGACCCCCGACCACGAAAAACTCTCCCCATATGAGTGCGGGTTCGACCCCGTAGGGTCCGCCCGCCTCCCATTTTCGCTACGCTTTTTCCTAGTGGCCATCTTATTCCTCCTCTTTGACCTAGAAATTGCCTTACTATTACCTCTCCCCTGAGGAGACCAGCTTTCCTCCCCCCTCTCAACTTTCTTCTGAGCATCCGCCGTTCTTGTCCTCCTTACAGCCGGACTAATTTATGAGTGACTCCAAGGAGGCTTAGAATGAGCTGAATAGGCGGTTAGTTTAAGAAAAACCTTTGATTTCGGCTCAAATACTTATGGTTAAAGTCCATAACCACCTTATGACCCCTATCCACTTTTCTTTCTCGGCAGCCTTTGTGCTAGGTCTATCCGGGCTAGCATTCCACCGCACACATCTTTTGTCCGCCCTCTTATGTCTTGAAGGGATGATGCTGTCATTATTTATTGCCCTTTCCCTGTGGTCTATAAGCCTCTCCTCCACAAGTTTCTCAGCCGTTCCCGTCCTGCTGCTAGCATTCTCAGCCTGTGAAGCCAGTACAGGTTTAGCCCTCCTAGTCGCAACAGCCCGGACTCACGGCACGGACCGCCTCCAAGCCCTTAACCTCCTACAATGCTAAAAATCCTCATCCCCACTTTGATACTACTCCCCACAGCTTGGGCAGCCCCTAAAAAATGACTATGGCCCACAACCCTGCTCCACAGCCTTGTAATCGCTACAGCAAGCCTCTCCTGGTTAAAAAATATGTCCGAGACGGGCTGAACTACCACAAATTCTTACCTAGCAACAGATGCCCTCTCTACACCCCTCCTCGTCTTATCATGCTGACTACTTCCCCTAATGATTTTAGCGAGCCAGAATCACATAGCACTCGAGCCCGAAAATCGTCAACGACTATATATTTGCCTTCTAACATCCCTTCAAATCTTCCTAATTATAGCCTTCGGGGCCACCGAAGTCATGATATTTTATGTTATATTTGAAGCTACCCTCATCCCTACACTAATCTTGATCACACGCTGAGGAAACCAAACCGAGCGGCTGCGAGCCGGGGTGTATTTTTTATTTTACACACTAGCAGGCTCGCTACCTCTTTTGGTTGCCCTCTCCCTTCTATATGTCTCAACAGGCACTCTCTCCCTCCTAATCCTCCAATATTCAGAGCCGCTACAGTTATCTGGCTTAGCAGATCAATTTTGATGAATAGGATGCATGCTAGCTTTCCTTGTTAAAATGCCCCTCTACGGAGTTCACTTGTGACTGCCAAAAGCACATGTAGAGGCCCCAATTGCCGGCTCCATAATCCTGGCCGCCGTCCTGCTAAAGCTTGGGGGCTACGGTATAATACGAATACTCACCGTGCTTGACCCTCTAACAAAGGAGATGAGCTACCCATTTATTGTTTTGGCCCTATGAGGGGTCATCATGACAGGCTCAATCTGTTTGCGACAAACCGATCTAAAGTCCCTAATCGCCTACTCCTCCGTGAGCCACATAGGTTTGGTAGTAGGGGGCATTTTAATCCAAACCCCCTGAGGATTCACAGGAGCATTAATTCTCATGATCGCCCATGGCCTAACCTCCTCAGCGCTCTTCTGTTTAGCAAATACAAACTACGAACGCACTCACACTCGAACGATAGTACTAGCCCGAGGGCTCCAAACTGTTCTCCCCCTAATGGCTACCTGATGGTTTATCTCCAGCCTAGCCAACCTGGCGCTACCTCCCCTCCCCAACCTAATGGGTGAATTAATAATCATTACGTCCCTTCTTAACTGGTCCTGATGAACAATTGCGCTCACAGGGGCAGGCACTCTAATTACAGCAGGCTACTCCCTCTATATGTTCCTGGTAACCCAACGAGGCAAGCTCCCCGCACACCTCCCAGCCATCGAACCCACCCACTCTCGCGAACACCTACTAATCACTCTCCACCTCCTCCCCCTCCTCCTACTTATTCTGAAACCCGAGTTAATCTGAGGGTGGGCTGCTTGTAGATATAGTTTAACCAAAACATTAGATTGTGATTCTAAAAACAGGGGTTAAAATCCTCTTATCCACCGAGAGATGCTCGCTAGCAACGAAGACTGCTAATCTTCGCCCCCTTGGTTGAACCCCAAGGCTCACTCGAGCCCGCTTCTAAAGGATAACAGCTCATCCGTTGGTCTTAGGAACCAAAAACTCTTGGTGCAAATCCAAGTAGCAGCTATGCACCCAACCCCACTAATGATAGCCTCTAGTCTTGTCCTTATTTTCGCACTATTAGTGTACCCCGTTATCACCACGATCAACCCTGACCCCCGAAAAGAGGGCTGAGCATTGGAACAAGTAACCACTGCCGTAAAAATGGCATTTTTTGTTAGTCTCCTGCCCCTCGCCCTTTTCCTAAACCAGGGGGCTGAAATTATTACTACAACCTGATGTTGAATAAATACAGAAACCTTCAACGTCAATATCAGCTTCTACTTCGATTTTTACTCAATCGTATTTACACCCATCGCCCTCTACGTCACTTGATCTATCTTAGAGTTCGCCTCCTGATATATACACGCTGACCCTAACATAAACCGATTTTTCAAATACTTACTAATTTTCCTGATTGCGATAATCATCCTCGTGACCGCCAACAACATGTTCCAATTATTTATTGGGTGAGAAGGGGTCGGAATCATGTCCTTCCTGCTAATCGGCTGATGGTATTCCCGAGCAGACGCAAACACCGCAGCCCTCCAGGCCGTCTTGTACAACCGTGTCGGGGACATTGGACTCATCTTCGCCATAGCATGACTAGCAATAAACGCCAACTCCTGGGAAATCCAACAGATCTTTTCAGTCACGAAAGATATAGACCTAACACCTCCCCTCCTCGGCCTCATCCTAGCCGCCACCGGAAAATCAGCGCAATTCGGCCTACACCCCTGACTTCCCTCCGCTATGGAGGGGCCCACGCCGGTATCTGCCCTACTTCATTCAAGTACAATGGTCGTAGCCGGAATTTTTCTTCTCATCCGCCTAAGCCCGCTCTTAGAAAACAACCCCACAGCCCTAACCACTTGCTTATGCCTCGGGGCCATAACAACCCTCTTTACTGCCACCTGCGCCCTCACCCAGAATGATATCAAAAAAATCGTGGCTTTCTCTACTTCAAGCCAACTAGGACTGATAATAGTAACCCTCGGACTAAACGAACCTCAACTCGCCTTTCTGCATATCTGCACCCACGCTTTTTTCAAAGCCATACTCTTCCTGTGCTCAGGCTCTATCATCCACAGCCTTAATGACGAACAAGACATCCGGAAAATGGGAGGTATACATCACCTCACACCTTTTACCTCCTCTTGCCTTACCCTTGGGAGCCTTGCTCTAACAGGCACCCCTTTCCTAGCCGGCTTCTTCTCCAAAGACGCAATTATTGAAGCCCTAAATACATCCCACCTAAACGCCTGAGCCCTTACCCTGACATTAATCGCCACCTCTTTCACAGCAATTTACAGCCTCCGAATCATTTTCCTAGTATCTATGGGCCACCCTCGCTTCAACCCTCTTTCCCCCATTAACGAAAATAACCCCGCCGTGATCAACCCAATCAAACGACTGGCCTTAGGGAGCGTTCTTGCAGGCCTCCTGATCACCTCTAACCTTGCAGCTTCTAAAGTCCCCGTCCTAACCATGCCTCTAGGCCTAAAACTTGCAGCCCTTGCAGTTTCAGTCCTAGGTCTCGCACTGGCTATAGAGATGGCATCCCTAACAAGCAAACAGTATAACCGAACCCCCACCCTGGCCGCCCACCACTTCTCTAATATGCTCGGGTTTTTCCCAGCAACTATCCACCGCATCACTCCTAAAATCAACCTACTCCTCGGCCAAGCAATCGCGTCCCAAACAGTGGACCAAACATGACTAGAGAAAGCTGCCCCCAAAGCTTTAGTGTCTATTAACGAGCCCCTCGTAACCACAACAAGCAACCTCCAAAAAGGGATAATTAAAACCTACCTCACCCTATTTATCTTTACACTTTCCCTCGCGGTTGTACTTGCCTCCCTTTAAACAGCCCGCAGAGTGCCTCGGCTTAAACCCCGCGTTAGCTCAAGCACTACAAATAGCGTCAGCAGAAGAACTCAAGCACTAATTACCAACAGCCCCCCACCAGCAGAAAACATTAACGCCACCCCACTGATATCTCCCCGCACCGTAGCAAATCCCCCAAACTCATCAGCGGACACCCAAGAAAACTCGTACCACCCCCCTCGAAATAATGCCGAAACTACAGCAACCACAAAAATATACCAAAGCATCGATAGTACAACAGGCCCACTTCCTCAACTTTCCGGATATGGCTCCGCCGCTAAAGCAGCAGAATACGCAAATACAACAAGCATCCCTCCCAGGTAGATTAAAAATAATACTAGAGACAGGAAAGACCCCCCGTGGCCCAATAAAATACCGCACCCAAGCCCTGCAACAACAACTAACCCCAGTGCTGCAAAGTAAGGCGAGGGGTTTGAAGCAACAGCTAGCAAACCCAGCACCAGCCCAAGAAGAAATAAAGATATAACGTAAGTCATAATTCTCGCCCGGATTTTAACCGGAACTAATGACTTGAAAAACCACCGTTGTTATTCAACTACAAGAACCCATAATGGCTAGCCTTCGCAAAACCCATCCCTTACTAAAAATCGCCAATGACGCACTCGTCGACCTCCCTGCTCCCTCCAACATTTCCGTCTGATGAAACTTTGGCTCTCTATTAGGCATGTGCTTAATTATCCAAATTCTTACAGGCCTCTTCCTAGCAATACATTATACCTCTGACATTGCTACAGCCTTCTCATCCGTGGCCCACATCTGTCGAGATGTAAACTACGGCTGACTAATCCGCAACCTCCACGCCAACGGAGCCTCATTCTTCTTTATCTGCATCTATATGCACATCGGACGAGGCCTTTATTACGGCTCCTACCTTTACAAAGAAACCTGAAACGTCGGAGTAGTTCTTCTGCTCCTAGTTATGACAACTGCCTTCGTAGGCTACGTCCTACCCTGAGGACAAATGTCCTTTTGGGGTGCCACAGTTATTACCAACCTACTCTCCGCTGTGCCATACATCGGGAACGACCTGGTACAATGAATTTGAGGGGGCTTCTCCGTAGATAATGCCACCCTAACTCGCTTTTTCGCCTTCCACTTCCTCTTTCCGTTCGTCATTGCAGCAGCTACAATAATCCATCTGATTTTCCTCCACGAAACAGGCTCTAACAACCCCCTTGGTATGAACTCAGATGCCGACAAAATCCCCTTCCACCCCTACTTCTCTTACAAAGACCTCCTTGGGTTTGCAGTTGCCCTACTGGCCCTTTCATCCCTTGCACTTTTCGCCCCCAACCTACTAGGGGATCCTGACAACTTCACCCCCGCCAACCCCCTTGTTACACCCCCTCACATTAAGCCTGAATGATATTTCCTATTCGCGTATGCCATTCTCCGATCTATCCCCAACAAACTTGGAGGGGTATTAGCCCTTCTAGGGTCCATTCTGGTCCTTATAGTAGTACCCATTCTCCACACGTCTAAACAACGAGGGACAATGTTCCGCCCTATCACACAGTTCCTTTTCTGAACCCTGATTGCCGACATTGTAATCCTCACTTGAATTGGAGGAATGCCTGTTGAACACCCCTATATTATCATCGGGCAAGTCGCCTCGATCATCTACTTCTCACTATTCTTATGCCTCATACCAGCCGCCAGTCTATTAGAAAACAAAGCCCTAGGGTGAGCATGCATTAGTAGCTCAGTTTCAGAGCGCCGGTCTTGTAAACCGGAGGCCGAGGGTTAAATTCCCTCCTACTGCTCAAAGAGAGGGGATTTAAACCCCCACCGCTAACTCCCAAAGCTAGTATTCTAAAACTAAACTACTCTTTGCTCGGCTATTATATTATTGATATGGTGCTTCTACATCTATGTATTATCAGCCATCTTGTATTTTAACCACAATTCAGGTAATAATTCAATAAGGGGTGTTAATACCATTACAAATTTTGACTCAAAATAATATTAAGGTCAACCAGGAAATAGAATGGTCAACACAAATGCTAGTTCAAAATATATACCAAGCACTCCACATTCCTGAAAGTAAACTACTTAACCCAATAAGAACCGAGCAACCTCTGGAAGATCGCGTTAACTCTTATTGAAGGTGAGGGACAACTATTGTGGGGGTTATACTTAGTGAATTATTCCTGGCATCTGGTTCCTATTTCAGGAACATAAAACTTATATATTCCCCAGTAGTCCCTTGTCCTGGCATAAGTTAATGGTGGAGTACTATGATGGGACACCCCCCATGCCGGGCGTTCTTTCCATTGGGCTACTGGTTCTCTTTTTTGTCCTCCTTTCACTTACATTTCAGAGTGCACACGGTAATGATTAACAAGGTTGTACATTTCCTTGCATGAAAGACATAAGTGCAATGGTGGAAAGATATTACACAAGAATTACATAATACTATATCAAGGACATAATAGTAACTGTTTAATCGAGATAAACTATTGACTCACCCCCTTTCAAGGTTTATTATCGTTAAACCCCCCCTACCCCCCCACTACTCCTGGGATGTATAACACTCCTGAAAACCCCCCCGGAAACAGGAAAACCTTGAGTAATTTATGGGGCCCAAAATTCGCATTTTAAACTATTATAATATTGCAAAT